TAAAAATATTAAGCATAGCAAAGGTGTTGTTATTGTAGATAATTGCATTTTTATTGAGTTATTGATATCTTATTGATATAAGGCAAAAAATAATGACGAAGGGAAAGTAGACCAAAAAAGCCTTTGAACTCACTTACCCAATCAAAAATACTTCCATTCTCAAAAGATAATAGAAGAAATCATAACTTTCTTTTATACTTTAATTATTATTATATATATTATATAATACAATATATTTTATATAAATTATATGTAATGATCAATCAATTCCAGGTTAATTCCGTGGCAAAATCCTATCAACAATGGATTCCGTAGATATTGATTTGCACTGGAATTGACGAACAACTACTACTAATATTAGTGTTTATTAGATTAGAATAGAAATCTAAATGGGGCGTGGCCAAGTGGTAAGGCAACGGGTTTTGGTCTCGCTATTCGGAGGTTCGAATCCTTCCGTCCCAGAGCACCCGTTATATCAATCTCAGAAAAAAAAGATTGCTTTTTTGAACAGCCCTTTCCTTTGTTTATGATTCTAATATTGAATGGAAAGATTACAGAAAACTGACTGAATCTAAAGTCAAAGACTATCCATTTATTGTTCCATTTCAGTAACACCAGCGTTTCCATTTTTGTGAAAAATCTTTGTCATCCCTTCATTTTAAAAAATATTTAATTTAAATTATAAAATATCCATAATTTAATTACTTCCAGTGACAATTGTTCATTTTATCTTGGGATCATCCTCTATCCCTATCCTTTCTATTCATATTTTAGCACTCAGATAAAAGAATAAGGGTCTGTTATATATCAATATTTTTGATCCACTTATCTAATTTAATTTCCATAAAAAAAAAGAAATTATATTTCTTTTTAAAATTGTTGGTGGTTTAATTCAAAAAGAACCATGGATTTATCATTGATAAAACAATGAGGTACTTAGTCAAAAACAGTATTTTAATAATGATATGGAAGTAGTAAATTGTTTTAATTCAATTTTTAGAAATCTTTTTAATTGTTCTGAGTCCTTTATATTCGAAGAAGTGTGAGAGAGGTGACTCGATCCTATTGAGTCATGGAGATTCAAAGAAGAACTAATTTATTTGTTGTTAATGAAATAGAAATATAGACATATATAAATTACATTTAGAAATATGGGGATTAATAAATTATTGCGGAGACTTTTTCAGAAAATATCTACCCATTGGTAACCATATAGAAGGAAAAAACATAGATTACTATTTACCGACAGAACCAATGACTATTCATGATTCCATAATTGAATCAATTACATACTGGTTCCACACGAGAGGAATGTTATGGTAAAACTTCGTTTGAAACGATGTGGTAGAAAGCAACGTGCGACTTGAAGGACATGATCCGCTGTGGATGTAAGAATCCACCATTTTATTCGGAATGAAAGTGCTCTTGGCTCAACATCCTTTGTTCTACTCAACTAGAAACCTCAGTCTTTTTGGGTTTATAATGTAAATAGTACATGATGGAGCTCGAGTAGAAAGTATTAATTAATTTCTCAAGGGCAAGGGTCTAGGGTTAGTGCCAATGAATAAGTTGGAACAACTTCGTAAGTATATCTTCGATATAGAAATCGAAAGTATTAAATTCGCGAAAGTTTTCATAATAAAAATTTTTTTTTACTTGATAAAACTTTTTCGGTCAAAAGTGTAACACGCGGGAATCAACCGTTCTTATGATTCTTTGATAGAAAGAAATCACAAAAAAAGGTATGTTGCTGCCATTTTGAAAGGATTAAGGATCACCGAAGTAATGTCTAAACCCAATGATTCAAAGAAAAAGGATTCTGGAACAAGGAAACACCATTTTAAATTGTCTCAACAACTAAATCAGAATGAAGAATAGAAAAAATATTCTAAACAAGACAAAAAGGGGGTTAGAGACCACTCAATAAATAAAATGCTTAAGGATTTTCTTTGAGCTATTTGGAAGTTATCCAACTTGAGTTATGAGTACAAACTTTTTTTAGGAAAGAAAAAGGACTAAAATTCTAGTCTAATTGCTTAGATTATTTTATGGATCTATTTGCTATGATAATTCTATACATAGACATAACTTCTAATCATTTTTTCTTGAGCCGTACGAGGAGAAAACTTCTTATACGTTTCTAGGGGGGGGTATTGTTCATCTACATCTATCCCAATGAGCCGTCTATCGAATCGTTGCAATTGATGTTCGATTCCGAAGAGAAGGAAGAGATCTTCGGAAAGTTGGTTTTTATGATCCGATAAATAATCAAACTTATTCAAATGTTCCTGCTATTCTTTATTTCCTTGAAAAAGGCGCTCAACCTACAGGAACTGTTCATGATATTTCAAAGAAAGCAGAGATTTTTAAGGAACTTCGAACTAAATTCAGTTAATTAAATTATAATTTAATTATAGGGGGTATCATTCATATATATCATATTCATTCATATATATCATATATAGTCTAACTTTATTATACCTTTATTATACTATAACTA